GAATTCATAGGTATAGGAAGAAGCCCCATCAAATAGAGATTTTTTCTTTCGACCATATTTCGATTGTTAATACGATATATAAGGACCGCTACTACAAGCAGTACTACACCTTTGATCGTGAAAGTGAAATATCGATTGCTTGTTGAACCCTGTGAATCACGTGAAAGCAGGACACTCCAAGTTTGGGGGCCAAGGAGTTTCACAAAACGTTCTTGGTGGAAAAAAATGTGAGTGAAAGACACCACTGAATCGAATTTGGTCCATGAATCTAAGAAATAGCGAGAATTCTTGATCTCTCTCAATATCTCTCTCAATTCCAAAATACAGGATTTGAATTGATGCCGTTTCATTGATTTCTCCTAAACGAAAGATTATATTTCAATTGAAATCCACTTACACAAAGACAGCCCCCGTTGATGACGAGTCTCCGCGAAGCATCCATGGCTGAATGGTTAAAGCGCCCAACTCATAATTGGCAAATTCGTAGGTTCAATTCCTGCTGGATGCACGCGAATTGGAACGTTCAATAATAGAATTGGCTCCGTATCAACGGAATCTCATCATCCATAGATAACTAATTGGTATATTCATACTATAAGAATAAGATAGAAACGGTAGAAACGGTAAGAATTCTAATTCTTATAGATACTGGAACTCATAGGGAAGAAAATGGATTTATGGATGGAATCAAATATGCAGTATTTACAGAAAAAAGTATTCGGTTATTGGGGAACAATCAATATACTTCTAATGTCGAATCAGGATCAACTAGGACAGAAATAAAGCATTGGATCGAACTCTTCTTTGGTGTCAAGGTAGTAGCTATGAATAGCCATCGACTCCCGGGAAAGGGTAGAAGAATGGGACCTATTATGCGACATACAATGCATTACAGACGTATGATCATTACGCTTCAACCGGGTTATTCTATTCCACCTCTTATAGAGAAAAGAACTTAAATAAAAAAAAATAAATACTTAATAACATGGCCATACATTTATACAAAACTTCTACCCCTAGCACACGCAAAGGAGCCGTAGACAGTCAAGCGAAATCCAATCCACGAACAAATTTGATCTATGGACAGCATCGTTGTGGTAAAGGTCGTAATGCCAGAGGAATCATTACCGCAAGGCATAGAGGGGGAGGTCATAAGCGTCTATACCGTAAAATCGATTTTCGACGGAATGCAAAAGACATATCTGGTAGAATCGTAACCATAGAATACGACCCTAATCGAAATGCATACATTTGTCTCATACACTATGGGGATGGTGAGAAGAGATATATTTTACATCCCAGAGGGGCTATAATTGGAGATACCATTGTTTCTGGTACAGAAGTTCCTATATCAATGGGAAATGCCCTACCTTTGAGTGCGGTTTGAACTATTGATTTACGTAATTGGAAGTAACCAATTAGGTTTACGACAAAACCTAGAAATCGATCACTGATCCAATTTGAGTACCTCTACGGGATAGACCTCAACAGAAAACTGAAGAGTAACGGCAGCAGGTGATTGAGTTCAGTGGTTCCTCATATAAAATTATTGACTCTAGAGATATGGTAATATGGAGAAGACAAAATTGTTTGAAGCACGGATAGAACCGGAAGCGCCCCTTGTTTCAAAGAGAGGAGGATGGGTTATTCACATTTCATTTGATGGTCAGAGGCGAATTGAAAGCTAAGCAGTGGTAATTCTAAAGATCCCCCGGGGGAAAAATAGAGATGTCTCCTACGTTACCCGTAATATGTGGAATGGAAGTATCGACGTAATTTCATAGAGTCATTCGGTCTGAGTGCTACATGAAGAACATAAGCCAGATGACGGAATGGGGAGACCTAGGATGTAGAAGATCATAGCATGAGTGATTCGGCAGATTTGGATTCCTATATATCCACTCATGTGGTACTTCATCATACGATTCATATAAGATCCATCTGTCTAGATATCATCATCTACATCCAGAAAGCCGTATGCTTTGGAAGAAGCTTGTACAGTTTGGGAAGGGGTTTTGATTGATCAAAAAGAAGAATCTACTTCAACCGATATGCCCTTAGGCACGGCCATACATAACATAGAAATAACACTTGGAAAGGGTGGACAATTAGCTAGAGCAGCAGGTGCTGTAGCGAAACTGATTGCAAAAGAGGGTAAATCGGCCACATTAAGATTACCATCTGGAGAGGTTCGTTTGATATCCAAAAACTGCTCAGCAACAGTCGGACAAGTGGGTAATGTCGGGGCGAACCAGAAAAGTTTGGGTAGAGCCGGATCTAAATGTTGGCTAGGTAAGCGTCCTGTAGTAAGAGGAGTAGTTATGAACCCTGTAGACCATCCCCATGGAGGTGGTGAAGGGAGGGCCCCGATTGGTAGAAAAAAACCCACAACTCCTTGGGGTTATCCCGCGCTTGGAAGAAGGAGTAGGAAAAGGAATAAATATAGTGATATTTTTATTCTTCGTCGCCGTAAATAGAAAGAGAAAGAAAAAATAATGAATGAAATTCAATCAAATTGGTTTTTTCGTCTTCACAAAATGAAAAAATGAAAAGAAGGGGGAGTAATCACTTGTGGCCCGTTCATCTAAAAAAAATCCTTTTGTGGCTAATCACTTATTAAGTAAAATTGAGAAGCTCAACAAGGCAGAGGAAAGAAGTATAATAGTAACTTGGTCCCGAGCATCGACCATTATATTTGCAATGGTCGGTCATACAATTGCTGTTCATAACGGAAAGGAGCATTTACCTATTTATATAACGGAGCGTATGGTGGGTCACAAATTGGGAGAATTCGCGCCTACTCTGACTTTCCGGGGACACGCGAGAAACGATAATAGATCTCGGCGATAATGATAATATTAATATAGTTAATGTATTAATGTAATAAAAAGTTCAATAAGTGCTCTCATGATTTATTCTTATTTTTATTGGTGTGTGTGAGGTAAAACCCTATGACTATGATAAAGAAGACCTCGGGTACAGAAATACGAGCTTTAGCTCGACATATAGGTATGTCTGCTCAAAAAGCACGAAGGGTAATTGATCAAATTCGCGGTTGCTCCTATGAGCAAACACTTATGATACTGGAACTCATGCCTTATCGAGCATGTTACCCCATTTTCAAATTAGTTTATTCCGCAGCAGCAAATGCTAGTCACAATAGGGGTTTGAAAGAAGCTGATTTATTTATTAGTAAAGCCGAAGTCAACGAAGGTGTTATCGTCAAAAGGTTAAAACCGCAAGCTCGGGGACGTAGTTACCCAATAAAAAGACCCACCTGTCATATAACTATTGTATTGAGCGAAAGACCTAACTTCAATTTAAAAAATATTTGATTTTCAAAACATGACTTTTAGTTTAGAAAGAGAATATTGGTAGGTAGATATGGGACAGAAAATAAATCCACTTGGTTTCAGACTTGGTACAACCCAAAGTCATCGTTCCTTTTGGTTCGCACAACCAAAAAATTATTCCAAAGGTCTCCAGGAAGATGAAAAAATACGGGATTGTATCAAGAATTATGTACAAAAACATATGAGAATATCCTCAGGTTTTGAAGGAATTGCACGTATAGATATTAAAAAAAGAATCGATTTGATCCAAGTCATAATTCATATTGGATTCGCCAATATGTTAATAGAGGGTCGAGCCCGAGGAATCGAAGAATTACAGACTAATGTACAAAAAAGCTTTCATTCTGTGAACCGAAGACTCAACATTGCTATCGCAAGAGTTGCAAGACCTTACGGGCAACCTAATATTCTTGCAGAATATATCGCTCTGCAATTAAAGAATAGAGTTTCCTTTAGAAAGGCAATGAAAAAAGCTATTGAATTAGCTGAACAAGCGGATGCAAAGGGAATTCAGGTACAAATTGCAGGACGTCTCAATGGAAACGAAATTGCCCGCGTTGAATGGATTAGAGAAGGTAGGGTTCCCCTACAGACCATTCGAGTGAAAATTGATTATTGTTCCTATCCAGTTCGAACTATCTATGGAGTATTAGGGATAAAAATTTGGATATTTTTGGATGAAGAGTAATGGCTCCTTTTCTTGCGATTCTATTCATGGATACTTATCCATGGACAGGGCAAAAAACTCAATTTAGTTTAGGTCTTTTTCCGTTTAGTCAAAACGGATCAATTATATATGTTTGAATAACAATTCGATTTACCACTTTGATATGATAGAATTGCTATGCTTAGTGTGTGACTCGTTGGGACTAAAAGAAAGAATTGGACCCTACCTAATATAAATATAAATTAATAACCAGCTCATTGCTTCGTATTCTCAAGATCCAAGGAATCGGTCATTATATGAGATAATAATCATATATTTGTAGCAACTGAAATCCTTTTTCAATAAAGTAAAAATGAATCTTGATTGATTGTGTAAGTTGTGAAACCAAAATAGAGGGATGCGGATGAATGGAAGGATGAGAGAAAGGGAGAAGGGGAAAAGAAATGATATATTATTCCAATATGTATGGTCTATGAATCATCTCAGAAAGGGCAATGTGATAAGGCATCATATACTATAATATAATTCAATTCATCTATAATTGAGATAGATTTCATAGGAAAAAAAAAATAAAGAGCATTGAGTCGATAGAGACTGAGGAGATTGACTCAGGGACAGATTAAATTAGAAGCTCCATTGCAGAATTCAGACCTCGACATTAATGGAGGAGAAGCTATGGGAACGACGGAACCTGTGACTGCGGAGGATTCGATTGAAAACGAATCCTAATGATTCACTGGACGGGATGGCGGAACGCGCCGGGAACGAACTGATTTCTTCAAAGAGGTTATGGAGCGACCCTACGAATAAAGCAGATAAATATAAAAGAGTAAATATTCGCCCGCGAAATTTCATCCATTAAATAATCCTAATATTATTTATTGTTTATTTATCGTTTCATTCGCGAGGAGCTGGATGAGAAGAAACTCTCATGTCCGGTTCTGTAGTAGAGATGGAATTGAGACACTACCATCAACTATAACCCCAAAAGAACCAGGTTTCGTAAACAACATAGAGGAAGAATGAAAGGAGTATCTTATCGGGGCAATCGTATTTGTTTCGGTAAATATGCGCTTCAGGCACTTGAACCCGCTTGGATCACATCTAGACAAATAGAAGCAGGGCGCCGGGCAATGACACGATATGCCCGTCGTGGCGGAAAAATATGGGTACGTATATTCCCCGACAAACCCGTTACACTAAGACCCGCGGAAACACGTATGGGTTCGGGGAAGGGATCTCCTGAATATTGGGTATCCGTAGTTAAACCGGATCGAATACTTTATGAAATGGGCGGAGTATCAGAAACCGTAGCCAGAGCCGCTATGGAAATAGCGGCGCGCAAAATGCCTATACGAACAAAATTCGTTATTGCGGAATAGGGATATCGGACCAAAGGGATATTTATGAATGATGAAAAATATAATCTATAATCGCTGGTTTACTTATTTCTGGACAGAAAATTTTCTTTTCCCCCTCGCCTCTTGCATTGAAAGAACTCAAATAAAAGAAAGATGATTCAACCTCAGACCTTTTTGAATGTAGCGGACAACAGCGGAGCTCGAAAATTGATGTGTATTCGAATCATAGGAGCTAGTAATTACCGATATGCTCATATCGGTGACGTTATTGTTGCTGTAATCAAAGAAGCAGTGCCAAATATGCCCCTGGAAAGATCAGAAGTAATCAGAGCTGTAATTGTACGTACATGTAAAGAACTCAAGCGCGACAACGGTATGATAATCCGGTATGATGACAATGCAGCAGTTGTCATTGATCAAGAAGGAAATCCAAAAGGCACCCGAGTTTTTGGTTCGATTGCTCGTGAATTGAGACAGTTAAATTTCACTAAGATAGTCTCATTAGCTCCCGAAGTATTATAAATAATGAACGCTAGTAGACGAGACAATGGGTAGTAGGGTCTTTGAAATGGATCAATTAGTAGATTATGTCTCAGGCATATACCTTTAATGAAAAATAAAAAAAGAAACATGTTGATTATATCAAAGCAAAAAAAAAATGATAGTTCGTCATGGGTAGAGACACTATTGCCGATATAATAACTTATATAAGAAATGCTGACATGGATAAAAAAGGAACAGTTCGAATACCATCCACTAATATTACCGAAAACATTGTGAAAATACTTCTACGAGAGGGTTTTATCGAAAATGTTAGGAAGCACCGGGAAAACAACAAGGATTTCTTGGTTTTAACCCTACGACATAGAAGAAATAGGAAAAGAGCATATAGAAATATTTTAAAGCGTATCAGCAGACCAGGTCTGCGAATCTATTCCAACTCTCAACGAATTCCTAGGATTTCAGGCGGGATAGGGGTTGTAATTCTTTCTACTTCTAGGGGTATAATGACAGATCGAGAAGCTCGACTAGAAAGAATTGGAGGAGAAATTTTGTTTTATATATGGTGAGGTGATCCATCTGGTATACGAATTTGATACGTAACTTCCTATTTATGAAAAAGAGAGTAGAGGTGGGTTGTCTAATGTCACTCCTCCTACATTAGTTAATACTTCAAGGAGGTTACCTGGAATGAAAGAACAAAAATTGATCCATGAAGGTTTAATTACTGAATCACTTCCCAATGGCATGTTCTGGGTTCGCTTAGATAACGAAGACCTGGTTCTAGGTTATGTTTCAGGGCGGATACGACGTAGTTTTATACGAATACTACCAGGAGATAGAGTAAAAATAGAAGTCAGCCGTTATGATTCAACAAGGGGACGTATAATTTATAGACTTCGCAATAAAGATTCAAACGATTAGGTATTTCAATTTTCATGGGGATAAATTTTGAGGCTCAAACACTAACTTAAGGTGAATTAAAGAAAAGAGACTTATTTTCTTTCAAAGAGTAGATTCGGAATTAAGGAACAACAAATATGAAAATAAGAGCTTCTGTTCGTAAGATTTGTGAAAAATGTCGACTGATCCGTAGGCGAGGACGAATTATAGTAATTTGTTCTAATCCGAAACATAAACAGAGACAGGGATAATATTTATAAAAAAAAAGAACTTCACTTTCTAAGAGACCTAATGTACAAATAAATAAAGAATTTGTTTTCACATGAAATGGATATATCCGTATATCTCTGACTCATATTTATGAGATGACAAATAGAATATGACAAAACCTATACCAAGAATTGGTTCACGTAGAAATAGCCGTATTAGTTCACGTAAGAGTGGGTGTAGAACACCAATAGGAGTTATTCATGTTCAAGCGAGTTTCAACAATACTATTGTTACTGTTACAGACCCACAAGGTCGGGTCGTTTCTTGGTCTTCTGCGGGTACCTGTGGATTCAAGGGCACAAGAAGGGGTACCCCATTTGCTGCTCAAACCGCAGCAGGAAATGCTATTCGTGCGGTAGTAGACCAGGGTATGCAACGAGCAGAAGTCATGATAAAGGGTCCCGGTCTCGGGAGAGATGCAGCATTACGAGCGATTCGTAGAAGT